TTCTTTCTCCTGCCTTACTAATAAGGGGGGGCGCGGGACGTTCGCGGAGTCCACGCCTTCCGTACCACCACAAGAATGGTCGTTCTTGGGGGGATCCCGCTCCTAAACATAAGGGGAAGGGGGCCGGGCCTATCATATAAAAAGGGTTGTAAAAAGAGAACCCGGCCACTTATTTCATTCGACGTTCCGGGGCCCGATTCGACCAACTTTATGATAACAAGAAGGCGAGCTGATCTGCTTTCTTTGATCAAGGAAAAAGCCCAGTCAGCCACCAACTCGGTGCAGGTCACGCGACCTACACGGCCTTCGCTTTTTGAGGCTTCCTTTACCCACATCTCTATGTGCCCGCAGCACTTCCATATGGAGAAAGATAGGCTTACCATGTTCCATCAATAGCACTTAACCTATGCCGATTTTGGCGGACTGTGCTCCACCCCGGTGAACTCATGCGGTTCCGACGTGCCCAGAGGCCAGAGGCGAATCCGTTCACGGTCCTACGGACCAACACCATTCGAAGGCGGGTGGCCCGCCCCACCTAGAACATTCATGTTTGACTGGGCTTACACACATTCGCTCACTTACGCTGTCCCCCCTCAACTCACCCCAGCCCCGGGCCTTCTTCCAACGTAAGCTCCAAGGCTTCACACCAAGTCTTCACTGACATAATATGCATGCTTTAGTAGGGTCAGGCAGAACCGCTGTTGCCTGATGGGAACTTCCCCCATATTGCTATCAATGTCTTCATGTCGCACGACCTCTTAACATTACACCACTGAATCCCCAATCCTTTGCTTGCTGCGCAGTGACAGTACCAATATCCACTAATCGTTGTTTCCAGATACGGTTGCCGGTTGACATCTCTTCTAATTCGTCGATACGAGAAGCAAATTGTTGTGTGGAGGAATCAATATCTCGACATAAGCCAAGAGGCAGATCTTGTGCCACTCCACCTGGTCGTATGAAACTGGCATGCATCCTGGCTCCCGGGACTCTTTCATAGAATTCCAACAATTTCTCTCGCTCCTCAAAAGCCCACAGGAACGGAGTTAATGCTCCCACATCCATAGCATGAGTAGTTAAAGCAAGTGAATGATTTGAAATTCGAGTTATTTCACGGAATAACACTCGTATATATTGAGCTCGTAATGGTACCTCGCAATTCAAAAGTCTCTCTACGGCTGAAGAATGAGCGTGTTCTTGGGCCATCATAGAAACATAGATAGGGTCGACGACGGAACGAAGAACTCACCCTAGATACAGCTTTTTCGTACACGTTCACTTGCATCACATACACAAGTGCTCTCTGAACCGTGCAATAAGGTCACCCATAACACGGCTCTCCTACTTGAGTTACCTTAGCCCCAGGCCATGCTATTCAATGATATTGTCAAAATGACAGCATAACCTAAAAACTAGTATTGAAACGGGTCTCCCTTTGATTGAGGGAGGTTGACGTCTAGTCAATAGGAGCCCCACTTTCCAATCACTAAGAAAAAAGAAATACAAATCACTATCTAAGTCAAGCTTTGTCTGTTATTTTTCGGGAGGGAGTTGACTCAACCCATTTCCCAGTCTCTCGCACTGCTCAAGTAAGTGTGCGACTCCATATGAGGACCTCCTTCCCTTCTGCCCACTCTCCGTTCACACGGTTCTCAAAGCGGAGGAGGAAGGGTGAGCAGGAGGTACCACGAGCCCTCTGCCCCACACATCTATCCAGAAGATAGTGTAGTTCACCGGTTTCACCGAATGCTCTTATCTCTCGGCAAAGATCGTGTGAGTGTGCAGTTATGCTTTGGATGCTTCGCCATAGAATAGATCGAGTCAGTTCCCGTTCTTTTCCGGTGCACTCGCTTTATATCTCCGACACACAAGGAAAGACGCGGTGGGGAAGAAAGCTGCCCTAGCCTCTGTCCGGCCGATCATTCCGCTGGCATCTCGCATTCACGCCCTCGTTTGACTGCCGCTCGGGGGATGTAGTTGTAGATACGTTAGTCTTAGTGGGTCGTTGGCTCCACCTCTTATCTCCTTCTACGACATGCTGTTGTCGTTGCCATATTCTATATGTCACTTAGTCATCTCTGCTTCGCTGCGGGTCAGCATCTCCGAAAGAAACGGAGGACTTCATTCAGTGACTCCGCGATCGCCCTCTAAACGATCAAAATAAGGTAAAGCTTGAAGATAAGTTTTGTACTCTATTAATTTCTCAGTCCCTCTAGTCGGGTGGGCGCCGGCCGGTCTTTCGACCGGATCCCCCTAAAAACCGTACGTGCGGGTCTCCCCGCATGCGGCTCACGCCATTCGAGGTGGCCCAGCCCAGCATTCCTACGGACCACCTGTAGTCAAATTCATTGAGACTGCTCGACCTCGGAAGCAAATTCGCGTGTAGGCAGCGCTTTCTGTTGTACCGTTGACTCTATCTGTTCATGGAATTTTCTTTTTTATATTATCATTATATAGGCTCGCTTCCTATTTTTCTAAGAATTCATGCACTTCCCTTTAC